CAAATGGATTTTAGTAGAATTTTGTGAAACGTATCAATAAGCTAGACCCATGCTACGAGTTGTCTCATGCCATAAATAAACCCGGACACTCAAGAAATCCGTTGGACAAGCAGATTCACATCTCTTACAACCTACACAGTCCTCTGTTCTTGGAGCAGGAGCAATTTGCTTAGCTTTACATCCGTCCCAAGGTATCATTTCCAATACATCTGTGGGGCAGGCTCGTACACATTGAGTACACCCTATACATGTATCATAAATCTTTACTGAATGTGACATTGGATCTATCAATTTTTTGAACGTTATCAATTTTCGATCTGGTAAAAACTGAATCAGTAGTAACTGAATCATATATTGTAGACACCAGACGAATCAGTGGTTTACCAGAATTTTTTTTTAATTGAATAATCAATCCACTTCTGGATCTGGTCATGAGAATGAGAGAGGTCCAAGATACTTTGATTTATTACGTTTCAGCAAACATGGTCATACGAGTTATACACGACACGCTAATTCTAATTGGTAAATATTCTATATATCTGTCTTTATTTATATCATTACGACTATTTATTCAACAAATTCGATTGATTGATACGAGTTGATTTTCTGTTACGATAGATCGAAGAAACAATAGCTGGCCCAATAGCTGCTTCAGCGGCTGCAATAGCTATAACAAAGATCGAGAAAATGTCTCCTTTTAATTGTCGACTATCAAATAAATCAGAAAATGTTACGAGATTTAGATTAACCGCATTCAGTATAAGCTCAAGACACATAAGTGCTCTAACCATGTTTCGGCTTGTGATCAATCCATAAATACCGATAGAAAATAAATAGGCACTCAAAATAAGTACATGCTCGGTCATCATTGACCAACTCCTCATCAATTGAGATTGATTTCAATATGAACAACAATACAATTTAACCGATTTGATTGACTAGAATATAACAAGTACGTAAAAAAGGAAGGTATTAGTAATGGATCGAACTCAAACCCATTCAATTTAATATATGAACAATAGAATATCAAAATGGAACTGAAGGGAAATTGATGTCATAATAATAACACAGAACAAAACACGGCCTTATTTATTTTATTTGATTTTGGATTTCTAATTCTAAGTATTTATTACTGACGAGCCATAGCAATTGCACCTATCAAAGCAACTAAAAGAATTATAGAAATGAGTTCAAATGGAAGATAAAAATCTGTTGATAAATGAATTCCAATTTGTTGAACGTTACTTGTCAGGTCCTGCTCTATAATCTGGTTTGATCTTGTAGTCCAAATAATCCCGTACCATGACGTATCTGAGATAGTAGTAATTAGTGAAAAAAGAATACTTGTACAAACCAGTGAAGTAACTCCATCTCCAACTGTCCAAAGATATAAATCCTTGTAATATTCTGAACCATTCATGAACATCACAGCAAATACGATTAAGACATTTACGGCTCCCACGTAAATAAGGAGCTGTGCAGCAGCTACAAAATAGGAGTTAGATGGAATATGGAATAAGGATATACAAACAAGAACCAATCCTAATGAAAAGGCAGAATAAATTGGATTGGTAAGTAATACCACCCCTAGGCCTCCTAATATAAGACCTGATCCTAGAAATACTAAAAGAATATCATGTATTGATCCAGGTAAATCCATTATGTGTAAAATAAGAGATAAATAAGTTGAAATATTTCATTTTCATGACCTTACTGACCGGGCCAGGAAAAAAGAGGTTACCCTATCTTTCTTTTTTTTTCTTGTATATGCCTAATTGAATTGAATCTTAATGTGGTGTGGATTGATGTAGATACAGTTATTGGACCAATCCCGCTTTTGTATCCGAAAGAGTAGTTGAAATTTGATATTTCGAAATCATCACGGTTATATGAATCTATTCTAAATTCAAATCAAGCCGTGATTCTCACCAATCAATAGTTATGTTTTGTAGTTACTAACCAACCAAAATGAAAGAAACTTCGCTTCTTTAGATCAAAACGGAATCTTAGTAATTGGTAATCGTTCTTGAATCAAGGGGGTTATCCGTGGCTATTTTTATTTGAGTCGAATTCATAATTGTTCGAATTGTGTAATCTCCAATTACTGACATTGGTAACCGACCCAAAGCAATTTGATTATAATTCAATTCGTGACGATTGTAAGTAGAAAGTTCATATTCTTCAGTCATTGATAAACAGTTTGTTGGACAATACTCGACGCAGTTACCACAAAATATACAGATTCCGAAATCAATACTATAATTAAGCAATCGTTTCTTTCTAATATCTGTTTCCAATCTCCAATCAACAACGGGTAGATCTATGGGGCATACACGAACACATACTTCACAAGCAATGCATTTATCAAATTCAAAGTGGATTCGACCGCGGAAACGCTCTGATGTGATCGATTTTTCATAAGGATATTGAATAGTTACAGGTAAACGATTCGCGTGAGATAAGGTAATCATGAAACTTTGACCAATGTACCTTGCAGCTC